GTCCTTGTAGCTTATAATAAAGCATGACACTGAAGATGTTAAGATGGATGTCCTCACACACCCAAGGACAAAAAAGACTTAGTCCTAACCTTACCGTTAATTCTTGCCAAATATATACATGCAAGTATCCGCACTCCAGTGAAAATGCCCTCAACACCTTAACAAGATAACAGGAGCAGGCATCAGGCTCACCCCTCGTAGCCCAAAACGCCTTGCTTAGCCACACCCCCACGGGTACTCAGCAGTAATTGACATTAAGCAATAAGTGTAAACTTGACTTAGTTAAAGCAATACTACAGGGTTGGTAAATCTTGTGCCAGCCACCGCGGTTACACAAGAAACCCAAATTAACGCAACACGGCGTAAAGAGTGGCTACCCACTATCGTCCTAGCTAAGATTGAAACGCAACCAAGCTGTCATAAGCACAAGATGCACCTAACACTCCCCAAAACAATCTTACCCCTAACGAATGACCAGCCCCACGAAAGCCAGGGCCCAAACTGGGATTAGATACCCCACTATGCCTTGCCTTAAATCTAGATGCTTTCCTTACTCAAGCATCCGCCTGAGAACTACGAGCACAAACGCTTAAAACTCTAAGGACTTGGCGGTGTCCTAAACCCACCTAGAGGAGCCTGTTCTATAATCGATAACCCACGTTATACCCGACCATCTCTCGCCAAACCAGCCTATATACCGCCGTCCCCAGCCCACCCTCAGACTGAAGGGACAACAGTGGGCACAATAGCTACAACACGCTAACAAGACAGGTCAAGGTATAGCCCATGAGATGGAAGAAATGGGCTACATTTTCTATCAAAGAACACCAACGACAAGGAGTGTGAAACCCCTCCTAAAAGGCGGATTTAGCAGTAAAGCAGGACAATCATGCCCCCTTTAAGCCGGCCCTAGGACACGTACATACCGCCCGTCACCCTCCTCACAAGCTATGCACAACTTCATACCTAATCCACCACCAAGCCAAAGACGAGGTAAGTCGTAACAAGGTAAGTGTACCGGAAGGTGCACTTAGACTACCAAGACGTAGCTTTAACAAAAGCATTCAGCCTACACCTGAAAGATATTTGTCCCAAACCAGATCGTCTTGAAGCCCACTCTAGCCCAACCCCACCGATAAACCAAACCCCCACAACCCACTAAACTAAAACATTCTTACCAACCTCAACCCAGTATGGGCGACAGAAAAGTTCTCAAGGCGCTATAGAGATCACGTACCGTAAGGGAAAGATGAAATAATAATGATAAACCAAGCACTAAATAGCAAAGACCAACCCTTGTACCTTTTGCATCATGATTTAACAAGAATCAGCCAAACAAAATGCAAATTTAAGCTTGCCATCCCGAAACCCAAGCGAGCTACTTGCGAGCAGTTATATATTGAACTAACCCGTCTCTGTTGCAAAAGAGTGGGATGACTCGTCAGTAGAGGTGAAAAGCCTACCGAGCTGGGTGATAGCTGGTTACCTACGAAATGAATCTCAGTTCTCCCTTAATTTATCTCCAAGGACCTTAACAACCTCCCACGAAGCAAATCAAGGGCTATTTAAAGGAGGTACAGCTCCTTTAAAAAAGTAAATATTCTCACCCAGCGGATAAGTTTCTCTCTAGACCTACCGTGGGCCTTCAAGCAGCCACCCCCAAAGAGTGCGTCAAAGCTCAATATCAAAAAATTTCCAACCCATTACGACTCCCTTCTCCTTAGTAGGTCAACTTATGCTTAATAAGAGAATTTATGCTAAAATGAGTAACTAGGAAATTTCCTCTAACGGCGTAAACCTACATTTATTCCCCACATTATTAACAGACCATAAGATATTTACTAACCTCAACAAGAAATAATATCACGAACCCTGTTACCCCTCCCATGGAGCGCCAAAAAGAACGATTAAAATCTGTAAAAGGAACTAGGCAAAACCAAGGCCCGACTGTTTACCAAAAACATAGCCTTCAGCAAACCAAGTATTGAAGGTGAAACCTGCCCAGTGACAACCTGTTCAACGGCCGCGGTATCCTAACCGTGCAAAGGTAGCGCAATCAATTGTCCCATAAATCGGGACCTGTATGAATGGTCAAACGAGGTCTTAACTGTCTCCTACAGACAATCAGTGAAATTGATCTCCCCGTGCAAAAGCAGGGATGAATTCATAAGACAAGAAGACCCTGTGGAACTTCAAAATCAGCAGCCACCCCCAGACACTACCCCTCCACCGGACATATTAATCTCTAACACTATTGGCTCGCATTTTTTGGTTGGGGCGACCTTGGAGAAAAACCAATCCTCCAAAAACCAGACCACCCATCTTAACCAAGAACAACCCATCAACGTACCAACAGTAACCAGACCCAATATAATTGAGCAATGAACTTAGCTACCCCAGGGATAACAGCGCAATCTCCCCCAAGAGCCCCAATCGACAGGGAGGTTTACGACCTCGATGTTGGATCAGGACATCCTGGTGGTGCAGCCGCTACCAAGGGTTCGTTTGTTCAACGATTAACAGTCCTACGTGATCTGAGTTCAGACCGGAGTAATCCAGGTCGGTTTCTATCTATGAGTGACTCTTCCCAGTACGAAAGGACAGAAAGAGTAAGGCCTATATCACAAACATGCCTTCGCCACAAGTAGTGAATCCAACTGAACTACCAAAAGCCTCACCACACAAATCTCCATTCTAGAAAAGAATCGCTAGTGAAGCAGAGCTCGGTAAATGCAGAAGACTTAAACCCTTTATCCAGAGGTTCAAATCCTCTCTCTAGCTCCCCATACAACATGACAATCCCCCTCTCCTTATCCAACCTAATTATATCACTATCCTACGCCCTGCCCATTCTCATCGCCGTAGCATTCCTCACCCTAGTTGAACGTAAGATCCTAAGTTATATACAAGCCCGAAAAGGGCCTAATATCGTAGGGCCTTTCGGTCTATTACAACCCCTAGCAGATGGCGTAAAGCTATTTATTAAAGAACCAATCCGCCCATCAACTTCGTCACAATATCTATTTATCACCACCCCCATGCTAGCTCTCCTACTAGCAATTATAATCTGAACCCCACTCCCACTACCTTTCTCACTCACTGATTTAAACTTAGGGGTACTCTTTCTTCTAGCCCTATCCAGCTTAGCTGTCTACTCAATCTTATGATCAGGGTGAGCCTCAAACTCAAAATATGCTCTAATCGGCGCTTTACGAGCAGTCGCACAAACCATCTCTTATGAAGTAACATTGGCCATCATCTTATTATCCCTAATCATTTTAAACGGCAACTACACCCTTAACACTCTAGCCACCACCCAAGAACCCCTCTACCTCATTTTCTCCTCCTGACCCCTAGCAATAATATGATATATTTCAACACTTGCAGAAACAAATCGTGCCCCATTTGACCTAACAGAAGGAGAATCCGAACTTGTCTCAGGATTCAACGTAGAATATGCCGCCGGACCCTTCGCCCTATTTTTCCTCGCCGAATATGCCAACATCATATTAATAAACATACTCACAACTATCCTATTCCTAAACCCAAGCTCACTCAACTTACCCCAAGAACTACTCCCCCTAACCCTAGCCACCAAAACCCTCCTTCTCTCCGCAGGCTTCCTATGAATTCGTGCTTCCTACCCCCGATTCCGCTATGACCAGCTCATGCATCTCCTCTGAAAAAACTTCCTACCCCTAACACTATCCCTGTGCCTATGACACACCAGCTTCCCCATCTCATATGCAGGCCTTCCCCCATACCTAAGAAATAAAGGAAATGTGCCTGAAACTCAAAAGGACCACTATGATAAAGTGGGTATAGAGGTACACCAACCCTCTCATTTCCTAAACTTAGAAAAGTAGGACTCGAACCTACACGAAAGAAATCAAAACCCTTCATACTTCCTTTGTATTATTTCCTAGTAAGGTCAGCTAATCAAGCTATCGGGCCCATACCCCGAAAATGACGGTTTAACTCCATCCCTTACTAATGAACCCCCAAGCTAATCTCATCACCACCACAAGCCTCCTCCTAGGAACAACCATCACAATTTCAAGCAATCACTGAATAATAGCATGAGTTGGACTAGAAATTAACACCCTAGCCATTCTTCCCCTAATCTCTAAATCTCACCACCCACGAGCTATCGAAGCCTCCACCAAATACTTCTTAGTCCAAGCAGCTGCATCCACATTACTCCTCTTCTCCAGCATAACTAACGCATGATTTACTGGGCAATGAGACATTACTCAACTTACACACCCCACATCGTGTGCACTTCTAACTGCCGCAATCTCAATAAAACTAGGCCTAGTCCCATTCCATTTCTGATTTCCAGAAGTCCTGCAAGGCTCATCCTTAATAACTAGCCTATTACTAGCCACAATCATGAAATTTCCCCCAACTACCCTCCTTTTCCTTACATCCTCATCACTCAACCCTACCTTATTATCCGGAATAGCCATCGCTTCAACAGCCCTAGGTGGCTGAATAGGACTAAACCAAACTCAAGTACGAAAAATCCTAGCTTTCTCATCCATCTCCCACTTAGGCTGAATAGCTATCATTCTCATTTACAACCCCAAACTAACACTACTCACCTTCTACCTATACTCCACAATAACTGCTGCCATCTTCCTCACCCTTAATACAACTAACACACTAAAACTATCTTCCATAATAACTGCGTGAACCAAAATCCCCCCACTAACCACAACCCTCATACTCGCACTTCTATCTCTAGCAGGCTTGCCCCCACTGACAGGATTCCTTCCCAAATGATTAATCATCCAAGAACTAACCAAACAGGAATTAACCACAATTGCAACAATCATCACTCTACTATCTCTTCTTGGACTCTTCTTCTACCTCCGCCTTGCTTACTGTGCTACAATCACACTGCCCCCAAACTCCACTAATCACATAAAACAGTGACAAATTACTAAACCAGTTTCCACACTAACCACAACCCTCGCCACACTATCCATTATACTCCTACCACTATCCCCCATAATCCTCACCACACTCTAGAAACTTAGGTTACTTTTCAAACCGAAGGCCTTCAAAGCCTTAAACAAGAGCAATACCCTCTTAGTTTCTGCTAAGGTCCGCAGGACATTAACCTGCATCCCCTGAATGCAACTCAGATGCTTTAATTAAGCCAGAACCTTTCAACCTAGGCAGGTGGGCTTCGATCCCACAACCTTCTAGTTAACAGCTAGATGCCAAAACCAACAGACTTCTGCCTACAAGGCCCCGGTACATATCTAATGTACATCAATGAGTTTGCAACTCAACATGAACTTCACTACAGAGCCGATAAGAAGGGGAATTAAACCCCTGTAAAAAGGTCTACAGCCTAACGCCTCAACACTCAGCCATCTTACCTATGACCTTTATCAACCGATGACTATTCTCCACTAACCATAAAGATATTGGCACCCTCTACCTAATCTTCGGGGCCTGAGCTGGGATAATTGGTACCGCCCTAAGCCTACTTATTCGAGCAGAACTAGGACAACCTGGTACCCTATTAGGAGACGACCAGATCTATAATGTAATTGTTACTGCCCATGCTTTCGTGATAATCTTCTTCATAGTAATACCCATCATAATCGGAGGATTTGGCAACTGATTAGTCCCCCTAATAATTGGTGCCCCCGACATAGCATTCCCACGTATGAATAACATAAGCTTCTGACTCCTCCCACCATCATTCCTACTTCTTCTAGCCTCTTCCACAGTAGAAGCTGGAGTAGGCACAGGATGAACTGTCTATCCACCACTAGCTGGTAACCTTGCCCACGCTGGAGCTTCCGTCGACTTAGCTATCTTCTCCCTCCACTTAGCAGGTGTATCTTCAATCCTCGGAGCAATCAACTTCATCACCACTGCAATTAATATAAAACCCCCCACACTATCACAATACCAAACACCCTTATTCGTCTGATCCGTCCTAATCACTGCCATCCTACTCCTTCTCTCCCTCCCAGTCCTAGCAGCCGGTATCACCATACTCCTAACTGACCGAAACCTAAACACTACATTCTTCGACCCCGCAGGAGGAGGAGACCCTGTCCTATATCAACATCTATTCTGATTCTTCGGCCACCCAGAAGTCTACATCCTCATCCTACCAGGATTCGGAATTATTTCCCATGTAGTAGCATACTATGCTGGCAAAAAAGAGCCCTTCGGCTATATGGGCATAGTTTGAGCTATATTGTCTATTGGTTTCTTAGGGTTCATTGTCTGAGCCCACCATATATTTACAGTAGGCATAGACGTAGATACCCGAGCATACTTTACGTCTGCCACCATAATTATTGCCATCCCAACCGGCATTAAAGTATTTAGCTGACTAGCAACCCTACACGGAGGCATAATTAAATGAGACCCTCCAATACTATGAGCCCTAGGCTTCATCTTCTTATTTACTATTGGAGGCCTGACAGGAATCATTCTAGCCAACTCCTCCTTAGATATTGCTCTACATGACACTTATTATGTAGTTGCACACTTCCATTACGTCCTATCTATAGGAGCTGTCTTCGCTATCCTAGCAGGCTTCACCCACTGATTCCCCCTATTCACAGGCTTCACCCTCCACCCTACATGAGCAAAAGCCCACTTCGGAGTAATATTTACAGGCGTCAACCTAACCTTCTTCCCCCAGCACTTCCTAGGCCTAGCTGGTATACCACGACGATACTCAGACTACCCAGACGCCTACACCCTATGAAATACCCTATCCTCTATCGGCTCCCTAATCTCCATAACAGCTGTTATCATACTAATATTCATTATCTGAGAAGCCCTCGCATCCAAACGAAAAATCATACAACCAGAACTAACCAACACCAACATTGAATGAATCCACGGCTGCCCTCCCCCCTACCACACCTTCGAAGAACCAGCCTTTGTCCAAGTTCAAGAAAGGAAGGAATCGAACCCTCACGTGCTGGTTTCAAGCCAACCGCATCAAACCAATCATGCTTCTTTCTTATGGGCTGTTAGTAAAACTATTACTTAATCTTGTCAAGATTATATTACAGATGAAAACCCTGTACACCCCACCACCCTCCATGGCTAACCACTCACAATTTGGCTTTCAAGATGCCTCATCCCCTATTATAGAAGAACTCATAGAATTTCACGACCACGCTCTAATAGTTGCTCTAGCTATCTGCAGTCTCGTACTTTATCTCCTAACCCTCATACTAACAGAAAAATTATCTTCTAACACCGTAGACGCCCAAGAAGTAGAGCTAGTTTGAACTATCCTGCCCGCTATTGTTTTAATTATATTAGCCCTACCATCCCTTCAAATCCTCTACATGATAGACGAACTTGATGAACCCGATCTAACCCTAAAAGCCATCGGCCACCAATGATACTGAACCTATGAATACACAGACTTCAAAGACCTATCATTCGACTCTTACATACTACCCACAACAGAACTCCTACCCGGTCACTTCCGACTTCTAGAAGTCGACCATCGCATTGTTATCCCAATAGAATCTCCCATTCGAATTATTGTTACAGCCGATGACGTCCTCCACTCATGAGCAATCCCAAGCCTCGGCGTAAAAACTGATGCAATCCCAGGTCGACTAAACCAAACATCCTTCATTACCACCCGCCCAGGAATCTTCTACGGCCAATGTTCAGAAATCTGCGGAGCCAACCACAGCTTCATACCCATTGTAGTCGAATCAGCTCCTTTAAACTACTTCGAAAACTGATCCTCTCTCTTATCACTCTAACCATTAAGAAGCTATGTATTAGCACTAGCCTTTTAAGCTAGAGAAAGAGGATTATCCTTCCTCCTTAATGACATGCCTCAACTAAATCCTGCACCATGACTATTTATTATATCAATTTCATGACTCACCTTCTCCCTCATCCTTCAACCTAAAATTCTATCCTTCATATCTACTAATCAACCCATCAACAAAACCACAACTCTCACAAAACCACTCTCCTGAATCTGACCATGAACCTAAACTTCTTCGACCAATTTATAACCCCATCCCTCCTAGGCATTCCATTAATTCTCATCTCCATACTATTCCCCACTCTCCTATTCCCCACCCCAGACAACCGATGAATCACAAACCGTCTTTCCACTCTCCAACTCTGATTTATCCAACTACTCACAAAACAACTAATAATCCCCTTAGATAAAAAAGGACATAAATGAGCCTTAATTCTAACATCATTAATAATCCTCCTTCTAACAATCAACCTACTAGGCCTCTTGCCCTATACATTCACCCCAACCACCCAACTATCAATAAACCTAGCCCTCGCCTTCCCACTATGACTTGCCACACTACTCACAGGCTTACGAAACCAACCCTCAATCTCCCTAGCCCACCTCCTACCAGAAGGCACTCCCACCCTACTAATCCCCGCCCTTATCCTGATCGAAACTACTAGCCTACTCATCCGCCCCTTAGCCCTAGGGGTCCGTCTTACTGCCAACCTAACAGCAGGCCACCTCCTTATTCAACTCATCTCAACAGCCACTATCGTTCTTCTTTCAATCACACCAACAGTATCTCTCCTAACTACAACAATCCTCCTCCTCTTAACTTTACTAGAAGTAGCTGTAGCCATAATTCAAGCCTACGTCTTCGTTCTTCTACTAAGCCTCTACCTACAAGAAAACATTTAGCTCCTCCAATGACCCACCAAGCACACTCCTTCCACATAGTAAACCCAAGCCCCTGACCCATTTTTGGGGCAACTGCCGCCCTCCTCACAACCTCAGGGCTGGCTATATGATTTCACCATAATTCCGCACAACTCCTACTCCTAGGCCTACTATCAATAATTCTTGTAATACTCCAATGATGGCGCGATGTTGTTCGAGAAAGCACATTCCAAGGGCACCATACCCCCACCGTCCAAAAAGGCCTACGCTACGGCATAATCCTATTTATTACCTCCGAAGCCTTCTTTTTCCTAGGTTTCTTTTGAGCTTTTTTCCACTCCAGCCTAGTCCCTACCCCAGAACTCGGAGGACAATGACCTCCAACAGGAATCAAACCCCTAAACCCAATAGAAGTCCCCCTACTAAATACAGCTATCCTACTAGCTTCCGGTGTAACCGTCACATGAGCACACCACAGCATTACAGAAAGCAACCGAAACCAAGCAATCCAAGCCCTATCCATAACCGTCCTTCTAGGATTTTACTTCACAGCCCTCCAGGCAATAGAATATTATGAAGCCCCCTTCTCAATCGCAGACGGAGTTTACGGATCAACATTCTTCGTAGCCACAGGATTCCATGGCCTCCATGTAATCATCGGATCATCCTTCCTCCTAATTTGCCTCCTACGTCTCATTAAATTCCATTTCACCTCTAATCACCACTTTGGCTTTGAAGCAGCCGCCTGATATTGACACTTCGTCGACGTCATTTGACTATTCCTCTACATCACAATCTACTGATGAGGATCATGCTCTTCTAGTATAATAATTACAACTGACTTCCAATCTTTAAATTCTGGACCTCACCCAGAGAAGAGCAATTAACATAATCGCATTTATACTTATTCTATCTACATCACTAAGTATCATCCTAACCTCACTAAACATCTGAATTGCCCAGACAAATCCAGACTCAGAGAAACTATCTCCATACGAATGCGGCTTCGACCCACTAGGAACAGCTCGCCTCCCATTCTCAATCCGATTCTTCCTAGTCGCAATCCTGTTCCTCTTATTCGATCTAGAAATCGCCCTCCTACTACCTCTCCCATGAGCTACCCAACTCCAATCCCCCCTCACCACCCTAACTTGAACATCTACCATTATCTTTCTTCTCACACTAGGCCTAGCCTACGAATGAACCCAAGGGGGCCTAGAATGAGCAGAATAACTACAGAAAGTTAGTCTAACAGAAGACAGTTGATTTCGACTCAACAAATCATAGTTCTACCCTATGACCTTCTCCATGACCTTCCTACATATAACCTTCTATTCAACATTTATCCTAAGCAGCCTAGGACTAGCCTTTCACCGAACACATTTAATTTCCGCCCTACTCTGCTTAGAAAGCATAATACTATCCATATACATCGCTCTGTCCATATGGCCCATCCAAACCCAAACACCATCCCCCGCCCTAACCCCTATTCTCATATTAGCTTTCTCTGCCTGTGAAGCAGGTGTCGGCCTAGCCGTCCTAGTAGCCTCAACCCGAACCCATGGATCAGACCACCTCCACAACCTAAACCTCCTACAATGCTAAAAATTATTTTCCCAACAATTATACTACTTCCCATAACCCTCCTGTCCTCTCCTAAACTTCTATGAACCAACACCACTATATATAGCCTCCTAATCGCAACTGCCAGTCTACAATGACTGTCCCCGACCTATTATTCCAACAAAAACCTATCCCCATGATCTGGCATTGACCAAATCTCATCCCCCCTCCTAACCTTAACTTGCTGGCTCTTACCTCTCATAATCATCGCAAGCCAAAACCACCTTCAACAAGAACCATCCCCACGAAAACACATCTTCATCATAACTATAATTTTTACCCAACCCTTCATTCTACTAGCCTTCTCAGCCCAAGAACTAACATTATTTTACATCGCATTTGAAGCTACCCTAATCCCCACACTTATTCTCGTCACACGATGAGGAAACCAACCAGAACGCTTAAGTGCCGGAATCTACCTACTATTCTATACACTCACTAGCTCACTACCCCTACTAATTAGCATCCTCTACCTCCACACACAAACTGGCACTATAAACCTCATCATAATAAAACTTCTACATTCACCCCTTACCAACTCTTGATCAGGACTCCTATCTAGCCTAGCCCTACTACTAGCATTTATAGTAAAAGCTCCTCTCTATGGCTTACATCTATGACTCCCAAAAGCTCATGTAGAAGCCCCAATCGCCGGATCTATACTCCTTGCCGCACTACTCTTAAAACTCGGAGGATATGGCATCATACGTATCTCCATACTTACAAATTATTCCCTAGACTACCTATTCTACCCATTCCTAACTCTAGCCTTATGAGGAGCACTAATAACAAGCTCCATCTGCCTTCGTCAAATCGACCTAAAATCCCTAATCGCCTACTCTTCCGTAAGTCATATAGGCCTAGTCATCGCTGCAACCATAATCCAAACACACTGATCATTCTCAGGCGCCATAATCCTAATAATTTCCCACGGACTCACTTCCTCCATACTATTCTGTCTAGCTAACACTAACTACGAACGAACACATAGCCGCACCCTACTCCTAACTCGAGGCCTACAACCCCTCCTTCCACTAATAAGCACCTGATGACTTCTAGCAAATCTTACAAACATAGCACTTCCCCCTACCACTAACTTGATAGCCGAACTAACTATTATAATTACCCTATTCAACTGATCCATACCCACCATAATCCTATCAGGAACTGCCATTCTACTAACTGCATCTTACACCCTATATATGCTTCTTATAACCCAACGAGGGCCAATCCCACCCTACATCACATCAACTCAAAACTCTACCACACGAGAACACCTACTAATGACCCTCCACATCTTACCTACCCTACTCCTTATCATGAAACCCGAACTAATCTCAGGAATCCCCTCATGCAAGCATAGTTTTAAACCAAACATTGGGCTGTGAACCTAAAAATAGAAGTTAAACCCTTCTTGCCTGCCGAGGGGAGGTTTAACCAACAAGAACTGCTAATTCCTGCACCTGAGTATAAAACCTCAGTCCCCTTACTTTTAAAGGATAATAGTCAATCCACTGGTCTTAGGAACCACCCATCTTGGTGCAATTCCAAGTAAAAGTAATGGATCTCTTACTAGTCCTCAATTCCACCATACTTCTCACCCTAACAATTCTTCTCACCCCAATTATTCTCCCATTTATCTTCAAGAATTACCAAAACTCCCCAACCACCATCACACACACTGTCAAAGCCTCCTTCATAACCAGCCTAATCCCTATAACCTTATTTGTATTTTCTAACATAGAAAGCATCACCTTTCACTGAGAATGAAAATTTATTACAAACTTTATCATCCCTATCAGCCTCAAAATAGACCAATACTCCTTAATGTTCTTTCCTATCGCACTATTCGTCACATGATCCATCCTCCAATTCGCACTATGATATATAGCTTCAGACCCTTACACAAAAAAATTTTTTTTATATTTATTAATCTTCCTCATCGCTATACTCACGCTAACCGTCGCTAACAACATATTTCTCCTATTCATCGGATGAGAGGGGGTCGGAATCATATCGTTTCTCCTCATTGGCTGGTGACACGGTCGAGCAGAAGCCAATACTGCAGCCCTCCAAGCTGTATTATACAACCGTATCGGAGACATCGGCCTTATCCTCTGCATAGCCTGACTAGCCTCCTCTACAAACACCTGAGAGATCCAACATATATCCTCTTCAAACCAGGCTCCCATGCTTCCACTACTCGGCCTTATCTTAGCTGCCACAGGAAAGTCCGCTCAATTTGGCCTTCACCCTTGACTTCCATCTGCGATAGAAGGACCAACCCCAGTATCCGCTCTACTCCATTCCAGCACTATAGTTGTAGCCGGAATCTTCCTTCTTATCCGCACCCATAGCATATTCCACAACAACCAACCTGCCCTAACCCTATGTCTTTGCCTAGGTGCCCTCTCTACACTCTTCGCCGCAACATGCGCTCTCACCCAAAATGATATCAAAAAAATTATCGCTTTCTCTACATCTAGCCAACTAGGCTTGATAATAGTAACAGTCGGTTTAAACCTCCCTCAGCTAGCCTTCTTACACATCTCCACTCACGCATTCTTTAAAGCCATGCTTTTCCTCTGCTCGGGGTCTATCATTCATAGCCTAAACGGAGAACAAGACATCCGCAAGATAGGAAGCCTGCAAAAGCTACTTCCAACGACTTCCACATGCCTAACAATTGGAAACCTAGCACTCATAGGAACACCATTCCTAGCAGGATTCTACTCAAAAGACCTTATCATCGAAAGTCTAAATACCTCCTACCTCAATGCCTGAGCCCTTCTCCTAACACTTCTAGCCACATCATTTACTGCAACCTACACCCTACGCATAACCCTACTTGTACAAACCGAATTTACCCGCATACCACCTATCACTCCTATTAATGAAAATGACCCAACCATCATAAACCCTATTTCCCGTCTCGCCCTTGGAAGTGTCATAGCCGGACTGCTCATCACTTCTTATATCCTTCCTGCAAAACCCCTACCTACAACAATACCCCTCATCACAAAGACAACAGCCCTAATCATCTCAACACTAGGCATTATCCTAGCACTAGAAATATCAAAACTAACCCATGCCTTTACAAACCCCAAACAAAATCCCCTAATAAACTTCTCCTCCACCTTAGGATACTTCAACCCCCTAACTCATCGTTCTAATACTGCTAATCTACTAAGCAGCGGACAAAACATTGCCTCCCACTTAATCGACCTATTCTGGTACAAAAAAATAGGCCCTGAAGGACTTGCAACCCTTCAACTTAAAGCATCCAAAACCTCAACTACCATTCATACCGGACTAATCAAAACATACCTTGGATCTTTTGCTCTCTCCACTTTCATTATAATTCTATCTATATACAGACTAACCTTAATGACACCCAACCTACGAAAAAACCACCCCATCCTAAAAATAATCAACAACTCCCTAATTGATCTACCAACACCACCTAACATCTCCGCCTGATGAAACTTTGGCTCCCTCCTAGGAATGTGTCTAATAACCCAAATCATCACCGGCCTTTTGCTAGCTATACATTACACCGCCGACACTACCCTAGCATTCTCATCCGTCACTCATACATGTCGTGACGTCCAATTTGGCTGACTAATTCGAAACCTTCATGCAAACGGAGCTTCCCTCTTCTTCATCTGTATCTATCTACACATCGGACGAGGACTTTACTATGGCTCCTACCTCTACAAAGAAACCTGAAACACTGGAATTATTCTCCTCTTAACCCTTATAGCCACAGCCTTCGTTGGCTATGTCCTTCCATGAGGCCAAATATCATTCTGAGGAGCTACAGTTATTACAAACCTATTTTCCGCCATCCCTTACATTGGCCATACCCTAGTAGAATGAGCCTGAGGGGGATTCTCAGTTGATAACCCTACACTCACTCGATTCTTCGCCCTTCACTTCCTCCTTCCATTCATCATCGCAGGTCTCACAACCATTCACCTAACCTTCCTACATGAAACAGGCTCAAACAACCCTTTAGGTATCACCTCAGACTGCGATAAAATCCCATTCCACCCCTACTTCTCCATAAAAGACACCCTAGGCTTTATTCTTCTCCTCTCCCCCTTAATAACCTTAGCAATATTCTCGCCCAACCTTCTAGGCGACCCAGAAAACTTCTCACCTGCAAACCCACTAGTTACCCCACCACACATTAAACCAGAATGGTACTTCCTATTCGCATACGCTATCCTACGATCAATCCCCAACAAACTAGGAGGAGTCCTCGCCCTAGCCGCCTCCGTCCTAATCCTATTCTTAGTCCCCCTCCTCCACATATCCAAACAACGAGCAATGACATTCCGACCCCTATCCCAACTCCTATTCTGAACCCTAGTGGCAAATCTTCTTATCCTCACATGAATTGGTAGTCAACCAGTAGAACACCCCTTCATTATCATTGGTCAATTAGCCTCACTTAGCTACTTCACGATTCTCCTCATCCTTTTTCCAACTCTCGGAGCACTAGAAAACAAGATTCTAAACCTCTAACCACTCTAATAGTTTATAAAAACATTGGTCTTGTAAACCAAAGACTGAAGGCTTACCCCTTCTTAGAGTTTTAAAACTCTCCCTTCCCCTCAACCTTATAACAGAATAAATGGGAGGAGGCCCCCCCTCCCCCCATAACTTAGGGTATGTATTACTTTGCATACTATTATTTCCCACATTAGACATACCATGCATGTAGGAAAATCTGCCATCAACTTAATGCTCGAAACAACCAAATTTTCACGCTTAATCCCATAACCACCCAAAACAGTCATCTCACAGATCTAGGCACATTCCCACAACAAGGACCCAACATGTCATGACCTAGGACAAAATCCAATACCCGGACTAAAACCTAACAAATGTTAACTTTCGCATACTTTCCCTCTAATATACGAGGAACGTCACAGAACTTGAACTCAATCCTTAAAAGACCCGTAATCAATTAATCTTGCACACAGTACTAACCAAGAAGTGCCAGGTTATTTATTAGTCGTACACCTCACGAGAAACCAGCAACCCGGTGTTAGTAATGTTTATCACGACCAGCTTCAGGTGTATACGTTTCTCATCCCTGGCCCGACTTGCACTTTGGCGCCTCTGGTTCCTCGGTCAGGGTCACAACTTGCTTAATTTTCCTAAACTTGCGCTCCGTTACTAATGGTTGGGGATGCTTGATATACTATCTACTCGTTACCGCGGCATTTTCTCTCTTCTATACCTCTCTTTTTTTTTTTTTTCTAGATCTCAATAAGCCCTTCAGAGTGCTCCGCCAGTGGGCTACCATATATGGTTGACATGTACACCTTGTGGTCGGCGAGCGGTTTTCTCACTTTCGCGAGCAAATTAATGATATGGTTTGCATGTGCAACTCGGTCTCATACTATAGCCCTGATGCACTTTAACCTGGCCCTCGGTTTGGAACTTCCATGTGGGTCTTAGGCTGTGGACCATAGATGCAATGCACGATAGGCATGATTTGACCCTCGTCAATTTCACAAAAAACCGCAAAAATTCACAAAAATTCACAAAAATTTCACAAAAATCCCAATTTTTTTACCCTATTCCAGGAACTTTCCATTATAATATCACTAATTTTCGTATTTTAAATTTTTTAACAAAAATTTTAAATTTAACAAACATTCTTTTCCTCTGACTTTCCCTTTTATAAATAATCACATTCATTTGTTTGTTCAGTTTGTTAAACCATTACTTTATCTAGGCAATTTTCTTTATTGCCAATTTAGTTATTTGCTTAACAATCGTTGTTAAACCATTACTTTATCTAGGCAATTTTCTTTATTGCCAATTTAATTATTTGCTTAACAATCACCACCAAGCTTCACACCTCACACTACTTCCCCAACTAAATTTATCCCTACCCTCCTCAGAAAAAAAGGAATTAAACCTTTATCCCCAGCTCCCAAAGCTGGTATTTTAATTAAACTACTTCCTGACTTTCCCCTTCTTCCCCTTTCCCCACCCTTAAACTGCCCGAATCGCCCCCCGAGACAACCCCCGCACAAGCTCTAAAACAACAAACAAAGTCAACAACAAACCTCACCCCGCAACCAAAAACTGTCCCACTCCCCAAAAATAGAACATAGCAACGCCATCAAAATCCAACCGAACAGAAAACAAGCCCCCACTATCCACAGTACCCACCCCAAACCACTGAAACTCCAACATCCCCATAATAAATCCTCCTGCAACCATTACCAAAATCAACCCAACACCATACTCTACAACCCGCCAATCCCCCCAAGCCTCAGGAAAAGGGTCTGCCGCTAACGATACCGAATATACAAACACCACCAACATCCCCCCTAAATATACTAGAAACAACACTAATGCTACAAAAGACGCCCCTAAGCTCATCAACCAGCCACACCCCACAATAGACGATAATACTAATCCCACCACCCCATAATACGGAGATGGATTGGAAGCTACCGCCAGCCCCCCCAAAATAAAACAAATACTTAGTAAAAATATAAAATAAGCCATAAAAATTCTTACTTGGCTCTCATCCAAGACCTATGACCTGAAAAATCACCGTTGTAACTTCAACTATAAGAACAACCAAACACGGACACAACAGCCAACAACAAAACCATCTTAGCCCCACAACTTCGCTTACCATACTACCCCTAAACCCAACCAACTTACTATTTTTTATTTACTAACAATAAACGCCCCAACACAAAACATATTCAA